GCAAAAGTTCTAGATAAGAAATATAAGAAATTTAAGAAATTTATTCCTGTGGATGTATTTGAAAACCGAATTAGATTGTGTAATGATAAGAGGAAAATAAAATATTTAACTAAAATATATGATCCTTTCTTGAATGGACCTTTTCGTGGACAAAGCTTTTCACCATCAATTCAAAAATCAATTCAAAATGAAACTTACACAACAAATTCCATTTTGATAAATAAGATTCATGGTCTCCTTCTTTCTAATACTGATAATAGTAATTATCCAGAATTTGAACAGAAAATAGATCAATTTGATAGAAAATTTTTATTAACTGAAATTGGTTTTTTTTTTAACTTAATCAGTCAATTTTCCGAAAAATCCGTATCAAGTTTTAATTTTGACGGACTTTATTTATTTCCAGAACATGAACAAGTAAAAATATATTCCGAAGAAAAAAAAAGAAAAAAAGAATTCTTATTCGAGGCAATTAGAACTGATCGGAACAACCAAACCATTTTTAATAGAAAGAAATGTAGTGGAATAAACGAAATCAGTAAACAAGTTCCTCGATGGTCATACCAGTTAATCGACGAAGTGGAGCAAATGACGGAAAGACTAACAAAAGAGTTTCAGATTCGTTCCCCAAAAGCCGAACGTATGGTAATTTTTAATGGGAATACAGATTCACTGACTTTGAATATTGGTCCTAGAAATGACAATGACGCTATTCCTGAAGTGGACCTAAATCACGAATTTTTTCTAATAAATTTTTTACGCGAACCAGATTTTGATCGAGATATAATTAAGGGATCTATGCGCCCTCTAAGGCGTAGAATACCGACAACGAAACTTGTTCAAGGAAATGGACAGCCCTATTCCCCCATTTTTTTGGAGATGATAGACCCATTGTTTTTTATTTTTGGTGATCTTTTCGATGATCTATCCCAAATTTTCAAAGAAATGTTCAGGAAACCTGGTACTGACAATTCAGAATTTGTGGAGTTTCAGAAAAGGCTCGAAGACAAATACGAAGAGGACGCCAAAGACGACGCTGAAATAAGACGTCTAAAAATAGAAGAAGACTGGGAAAGTATTCTATATGGTCTAATAATTAGAAGTTTTGTATTACTAATCCAATCTTTTTTTAGAAAATATATTCTACTACCTTCATTGATAATAACTAAAAATATCATTCGTATCCTATTATTTCAAAATCCCGAATGGTCAGAAGATTTTAGGGATTGGAGCAGGGAAGTTCATATTAAATGCACCTATCAGGGCATTCCAGTATCCCACAAAGAATTGCCAACAAACTGGTTCGACGAGGGTATTCAGATAAGGATCTTATACCCTTTTGTTCTGAAACCTTGGCACAAATCTAAGGTACAATCTACTGAAAAAAAAAAAAAAAAAGATCCACAGAAAAAAAAATATACTGAAAACAAAAACTTCTGGTTTTTAACAGGTTATGGAACACTAGTAGAATCGTACCTTGATGAGGGTTTCCCAAGAGACCCACTTTCAATTTTTGGTCCCGCTTTAAAAACAATAAGAAAACAATTGAAAAAAGATTTGAAAAAGCGTTTTTTTCTAGTTCTAAAATTTTTAAATGAAAGAAAAAAAGGGTTTCGAACTATGTTAAAAAAAATAGAAAACTGGAACATCAAAAGTATTCTTAAAAGTATTCTATTTAGGTTCAAAATAATAGATGAAACAATAGATGAACTGAGTGAAAGCAAAAAAACTGCAACAATCAGTAAGAATAATTCAAAGATTGAGGTGATTGAGGAATCACCCGTTAAAATGGAATCTATTAATTGGACAAATTCTTCATTCACAGAAAAAAGGATAAAAGATCTTAATGTTAAAACAAAGACAATCATAAAACAAATAGAAACAATGACAGAAACAGAAGAAAAAAAAGAGGGGATTCTAACTTCAGAGATCAATTTGAATTCGAACAAAACTACTTATGATGCTAAAAGATTAGAATTACAAAAAAATATTTTGCAAATCTTACAAAGAAGATTTGTTCGATTAATACGTAAATCCTATTCTTTTTTCAAAATTTTCATAGAAGGGGTATACATAGATATCCTTTTATGGATCAGTAGTATTGCTAGGATCCATCAACAACGTTTTCTTGATTTTCTTGAATCAACAGACAAAATACTAAATGTAAAAAAACCCATTTACGACAAAAAAAAAAAAATGGAAGAAAGAATTGAAAATCGAAGTATAAGTACACTTACGTCGATTGTAGAGAAATATGAGAATATTACGAATATGAATTCACAGAATTCTTGGGATGTATCTTCTTTGTCATCTTTGTCACAAGAATATGTATTTTATAAATTATCACAAATCCCATTTAGTAATGGATATAAATTTAAGATAAGATCTATTTTTGAATCTCCTGGAAGATCTTTTTTTCTTAAGAATGAAATAAAGGATTCTTTATTTAGAATACAAGGAACATATAATTCCAAATTAAGACATAAGAAACGTCCCGATTCGTTAATGAATCCATGGACAAATTGGTTCAAGGTTCTTTATCAATATGATTTACCTGAGAAGAGATGGTCGAGATTAGTATCACAAAACTGGAGGAATAGAATCAATGAACATCGTGTGGCTCAAAATAAAGATTTAGTTGAATATGTTAGTGATTCATATGAAAAAAATCAATTAATTTGGAAAGAATTAATTCTTTCCAAAAAACAAGAACAAGAAGGAGACTTATTAAAAATAGAAATTAAAAACAAAATTAAAAAACAATATAGATATGATCTTTTCTCCTATCAATATCTTCATTTTGCGAATAATAAAAAATCCTCTATTTATGGATATAGATCACCGCAAGGAAACAAAAACCAAGCGATTTCTTATAATTACAACATCTCTATCCAAAATTATCTAGAAGAATATGATATTCTAGATATGGAAAAAAATATGGAAAAAAATCTGGAAAAAAATCTGGATAGAAAGTATTTCAATTGTATGGGAATGAATGTAAAAAGGAAAAAGACTTCTAGACCGAAGGATAAATTCCTTATTCCTGGATTTTGGTTCTTTTCAAAATTAAGCAAATTTTATTGTGCATATAAGATGAATCCTTGGATCTTACCAATAAAATTCTTTGTTTTGCAGCTTGATAATTTAGAGTTAACAACGGAAGAATACGTGAATACAGTAGATGAAGATCTTAAATCTGTCTCATACTATTATAAATATAAAGGATCAGATTCTAAATACAGGACCGATCTAAAGGGAGAACGGGATTTCTTACTATCAAAATATTTTGGTTTTTATTTGCACTGTGATAGTTCCGACGAAGAAATAGGAATGGATAATACCAACTTATTTTGTCTCCTGCTTAGAATGAAAAAATTCAAAAAAATTGTAATAATGTCGATTAAAAAGCTAGAGCTAGATATAGAAATGATGGTTGATTCAATTACGAAGGATTTTTGTTATACAGAATGTAGGGACACTGAGGACTTGAAGGAAAGGCTAATCTTTTTTATTGAACCTATTCGCCTGCCTACAAAAAAGCATGAACAATCTCTTCTATATCAAACCATAAGACTACCGTTGATTCATAAGAGTAAGACGCGAAAAAGTTGGAGTTGGAAAAAGAAAAAAAGTCGTGTTGATCAAAAGATAACAGAAAATAAAGATAAAAATCTTTATGATTTGTTTGTTCCTGAAAATCTTTTGTCCACTAGACGCCGTAGAGAATTGAGAATTCTAACTTGTTTCAATCCTAGGAATAGAAATACTGTGCATAGAAAAACAATAAATGACAATGAGAATCAAATAAAAAATGTTTCTCAAGTTTTGGCTAAAAATAAAGATCTTGATAGCGAAACAAAAAAACTAATGAATTTTAAATTATTTCTTTGGCCAAATTATCGATTAGAAGATTTAGCTTGTATAAACCGCTATTGGTTTAATACCCATAATGGAAGCCATTTCAGTATATTAAGGATACATATGTATCCTCGATTGAAAGATTAATTTAGAATCTACATTTATCTTCTATAATTATCATAATATTTTTTGTAACATATCTGATATGTGAATAAATATATATAAATAAATAAAAATTTAAATTTATTTATATATATTTATTTATATTTTTATATAAATAAATTTAAATAAAAAAAAAAAGAAATGCGATGGTCTTATTTTTATTTGAAATAGACAAGACAATAGAATTTATTCAATTAAATTAATAAATATAGTATTTATTTTTTTATCTATTTGATTTTATCTATTTGAATTACATTCCTTAATAATATAATTGATTTGAAAAAAAAAAATAAATTTAAGATAATTTTATATACAAAATTAAAAATTAGTGTCATTACTATTACTGATCAATAAAAATATCTACCAAAAACGAGGGAGAGAGAAAAGCTTTCATTTTATGATAAAAAATTCATTTATACCTGTTATTTCACAAAAAAAAAAAGAAGAAGAAAACCCCGGATCAGTTGAATTTCAAGTATTCAATTTCCATAATAAGATACTAAGACTTACTTCACATTTGGAATTACACCCAAAAGACTATTTATCTCAAAGGGGTTTACATATAATTCTAGGAAAACGGCAACGACTACTGTCTTATTTGTCAAAGAAAAATAAAATACGTTATAAAGAATTAATAAATCAGTTGGGTATTCGGGATTCACAAATTCGTTAATTTCAAGAATCATTTTCAATTATTCGATTTATTAGATCCTGAATTTTGATGAACTTTTTTTTTAACGATTCATGGAAGAATGAATCGAGGAAAAACCTATGAATGTGCCAGCTACAAGAAAAGACCTCATGATAGTCAATATGGGGCCTCAACACCCATCAATGCATGGTGTTCTTAGACTTATTGTTACTCTGGATGGTGAAGATGTTATTGATTGTGAACCAATATTGGGTTATTTACACAGAGGTATGGAAAAAATTGCGGAAAATCGAACAATTATACAATATCTGCCTTATGTAACACGTTGGGATTATTTAGCTACTATGTTCACAGAAGCAATAACCGTAAATGGACCGGAACAATTGGGAAATATTCAAGTACCTAAAAGAGCCAGCTATATACGAGTAATTATGTTGGAATTAAGTCGCATAGCTTCTCATCTACTATGGCTGGGACCTTTTATGGCAGATATTGGTGCACAAACCCCCTTTTTCTATATTTTTAGAGAAAGAGAATTAATATATGATCTATTTGAAGCTGCGACAGGTATGAGAATGATGCATAATTATTTTCGTATTGGAGGAGTAGCGGCTGATCTACCTTATGGTTGGATAGATAAATGTTTTGATTTTTGCAATTATTTTTTAACAAGGGTTATTGAATATCAAAAACTGATTACGCGAAATCCAATTTTTTTAGAACGAGTTGAAGGCGTAGGTGTTGTTGGTAGAGAGGAAGTTCTAAATTGGGGGTTATCAGGACCGATGCTTCGGGCTTCCGGAATACAATGGGATCTACGTAAAGTCGATAATTATGAGTGTTACGAGGAATTTGATTGGGAAGTTCAATGGCAAAAAGAAGGAGATTCATTAGCTCGTTATTTAGTTCGAATTGGTGAAATGATGGAATCCATTAAAATTATTCAACAGGCTTTGGAAGGAATTCCAGGTGGGCCATATGAAAATTTAGAAATTCGCTCCTTTGATAGAGAAAAGGAGCCAGAATGGAATGATTTTGAATATCGATTCATTGGTAAAAAATCGTCTCCGACTTTTGAATTGCCCAAACAAGAACTTTATGTGAGAGTTGAGGCCCCCAAGGGGGAATTAGGAATTTTTCTAATAGGAGATCAGAATGGTTTTCCTTGGAGATGGAAAATTCGTCCACCTGGTTTTATCAATTTGCAAATTCTTCCTCAATTAGTTAAAAGAATGAAATTGGCTGATATTATGACAATACTAGGTAGCATAGATATCATTATGGGAGAAGTTGATCGTTGAAATGATAATTGATACAACGGAAGTCCAAGATATAAATTCTTTTTCCGGATTGGAATCTTTCAAAGAGGTCTATGGAATTCTATGGATACTTGTACCTATTTTGATTCTTGTATTGGGAATCACAATAAGTGTACTAGCAATTGTATGGTTAGAAAGAGAAATATCTGCAGGGATACAACAGCGTATTGGACCCGAATACGCTGGTCCTTTTGGAATTCTTCAAGCTCTAGCAGACGGAACAAAACTACTATTCAAAGAGAATCTTATTCCATCTAGGGGAGATATTCGTTTATTCAGTATCGGACCATCCATATCAGTAATATCAATTCTAATAAGTTATTCAGTAATTCCCTTTGGCTATAACTTTGTTTTATCTGATTTCAATATCGGTGTTTTTTTATGGATTGCTATTTCGAGTATTGCTCCCATTGGACTTCTTATGTCAGGATATGGGTCAAATAATAAATATTCCTTTTTGGGTGGTCTACGAGCTGCTGCTCAATCGATTAGTTATGAAATACCATTAACTCTATGTGTCTTATCAATATCTCTACGTGCGATTCGTTGAAACCAAAAATATTTGATTCTATTGCTATGCTCCTCTCTTTATAGTACTATATATAATAGGAAAGGAGTCGAATAAATTAAATAAAATAGAAACCTTCATTATCTTAATTTGATTTTTCACAATTCGGATTGAAGAACTAAATTAGATAGTTATATGAGTGAAAAAAAACAGCTTATATTGAATAAAATTTCAGAATACTCTATTACCTATAGTTAACAGATAGTATGATGATTTTAAATGGCAGTAAAAATATTGAGTCTCATTTTCTATGTATAAGAATGAAGTCAAATAAAATAAATTATAAAGAGAAGAGGACATTTAACCCAAGATTGGAGAATATTTTTCATCCTGTTTTGAAGCGGGCTCAAAAGACCAACCTTATTGAGTTTTAGTTATCATTTGTATGATCCTAGATGTATTAAATTTAATAAAATGATCCTAGATGTTAAAATAAGGGGTTAATAAAAAAAAAGAGTGGATGGTTAGAAACACCAAGATACACAAAGGATTAGTAACACAGATTTTGTAAATTATCCAAAAGACAATTTACGCATAATAGAAAAAGAATACTAATTGGGGCTTTAAGTTGGTAGAAAAAATCAAGCAGTACTCCCCATAACTCCGATCCAGAGTATGCTTCCATCCACCGATTAAATAAATTACTATCAGGAACGAAAAAATCCTTTAAAATTTTTTAAGTCCCTTTTTCATAGCACAAACAAAGAAGAATAGGAACGAAAAAAGAAGAAGAAATCATAAACGAAAAGCAGATCTCTTTTTTGTGCTATGATTTCTTATATCCATATTCATATTCATGGAGATCAAATTCACATGATAATTAAGAAACGAATGTGTAATTCTTTTTCGTAATTCAAAATGCCGAGGGTTATGGAGAATTCTAAAAGAGTATTTTATTGAAGAATTCAGTTATTACTCAACAAATTCAAATTTCGATTTTTAAGGGATGAGATCAATTCAGACGTGCCTTATTGTATGTTTTATTAAAATGGATTTATCTTTCGTATTTAGTTATTTCTAGAACAGACAGAATTGAATTGGTCTAATTCAGAACCGTTTGATAGATTTTAATCTTCTATATCTTATGGATATGGATATATCACGAGATAAAGAATCGTCCCGGTCCTTAGATTTACTTAAGGCTTTCCAGGAGCCGTATGAGGTGAAAATCTCATGTACGGTTCTGTAATAGAGATGGGAACAGTAATGTTATCACCGACTAGGATTATCTAACAGTTTAAGTACAGTTGATATAGTTGATGCGCAATCAAAATATGGTTTTTGGGGGTGGAATTTGTGGCGTCAACCTATCGGTTTCATTGTTTTTCTAATTTCTTCACTAGCAGAATGTGAAAGATTACCTTTTGATTTACCAGAAGCAGAAGAAGAATTAATAGCGGGTTATCAAACAGAATATTCAGGTATTCGATTTGGTTTATTTTACGTTGCTTCCTATTTAAACCTTTTAATTTCTTCATTATTTGTAACAGTTCTTTACTTGGGCGGTTCAAATATCTCTATTCCATACATATTCGTTTCTGAGTTTTTTGAAATCAATAAAACATATGGAGTTTTTGGAACTACAATTGATCTCTTTATTACATTAGCTAAAACTTATTTTTTCTTATTCGTTTCTATCATAACAAGATGGTCTTTGCCTAGGCTAAGAATGGATCAATTATTAAATCTTGGATGGAAATTTCTTTTACCTATTTCTCTCGGTAATCTATTATTAACAACTTCGTCTCAATTGTTTTCACTCTAAAAGATTTATTTTCTATATTCATAACTTGTCTCAAATAAGAGAAAGAAATAAAACAAAAATATTCATAGATATTTACGATATGTTCCTTATGGTAACTGGGTTCATGAATTATGGTCAACAAACAGTCCGAGCTGCAAGGTACATTGGTCAAAGTTTCATTATTATCTTATCTCACGCAAATCGTTTACCTGTAACTATTCAATATCCTTATGAAAAATTAATCACATCGGAACGTTTCCGCGGTCGAATCCATTTTGAATTTGATAAATGCATTGCTTGTGAAGTATGTGTTCGTGTATGTCCTATAGATTTACCCGTTGTTGATTGGAAACTGGAAACTGATATTCGAAAGAAACGATTGCTAAATTACAGTATTGATTTCGGAATCTGTATTTTTTGTGGTAACTGTATTGAGTATTGCCCAACAAATTGTTTATCAATGACTGAAGAATATGAACTTTCAACTTATGATCGTCACGAATTGAACTATAATCAAATTGCTTTGGGCCGTTTACCAATGTCAGTAATTGATGATTATACAATTCGAACAATTCAAATAAAATAAAAAAAGAGAATTTTTTATAATTAAAAATTATTTTTATTCTTAATAAAATAAAAAAGAAAATCAGAATAAGAATAGTATAGAATAGACTATATATATAACTCTATAAATAATGATAATATATATATATATTATTATAGAATATATAAGAGATAAGAGAATAATCAAAATAAAATATTATCAAAATAGAATAAAAAAAAAAAAATTAAGTATATAAAATTTTTTTTCCTGGTCATATCAATACGGTCATGAAATTTCGATTTCTTTGTCTTTTTTTTTTTACATATAATGGATTTGCCTGAAACGCTACACGATTTTCTTTTAGTCTTTCTGGGATTGGGTATTATATTAGGAAGTCTAGGAGTAGTATTACTTACCAACCCTATTTTTTCTGCTTTTTCGTTGGGACTGGTTCTTGTTTGTATATCCTTATTATATATTTTATCAAACTCCCATTTTGTAGCTGCATCACAGCTACTTATTTACGTGGGAGCTATTAACATTTTAATCATATTTGCTGTGATGTTCATGAATAGTTCCGAATATTACCAAGATTTTAATCTTTGGACTGTTGGGGATGGAATTACTTTGATAGTTTGTACAAGTATTTTTGTTTCACTAATAACTATTATTTCAGATACTTCATGGTACGGAATTATTTGGACTACAAGACCAAATCAGATTATTGAGCAAGATTTGATAAGTACTAGTCAACAAATTGGAATTCATTTATCAACCGATTTTTTTCTTCCATTTGAACTAATTTCAATAATTCTTTTAGTTGCTTTGATAGGTGCAATTGTTGTAGCTCGCCAGTAAAAAATCTTTATAGAATTAGTAATATAAATCAAGATTTTATTTTTTTTTCAATTCTATGTTATGTATAAACTCTTTTTTTTTATTGCCAATATATTCTTTTGTTCCAGACTTGGTATATTCTTTAGTCAATTGAATCTGTTGAATTGTTGTTCATATTGAAATGAATCAAAATTAATAAGGAGTTGGTCAATGATGCTCGAACATGTACTTGTTTTGAGTGCCTATTTATTTTCTATTGGTATCTATGGATTGATCACGAGCCGAAATATGGTTAGAGCCCTTATGTGTCTTGAACTTATACTGAATGCAGTTAATATAAATCTCGTAACTTTTTCTGATTTTTTTGATAATCGCCAATTAAAAGGAAATATTTTTTCAATTTTTGTTATAGCTATTGCAGCCGCTGAAGCAGCTATCGGACTGGCTATTGTTTCCGCAATTGCTCGTAACAGAAAATCAACCCGTATCAATCAATCGAATTTGTTGAATAAATAGCATTAATTAATCATAATTAATAAAAAAATTCAATTCAATCAAATAGTGAGTGTAATATTTATCAATTCAAATAAATATGTATTCTACACAACTTATGATCATGTTTGCATTGCCTAAATCATAAGAAATCAAAGTATCCTCTTCTATTCCTTATTCTAAATTTATCTAGACATCTTTTTTGATTAACAATTAACAATATTATAACAAATCATTGATTCATCTGGTATATAAATATATGATTCATTTACGAGTTTACTAGATCGATAATTTTCATTTTTTATGTTCAAAAATTACTATAGATACAATGTCACATTCAGTAAAGATTTATGATACATGTATAGGATGTACTCAATGTGTCCGAGCTTGTCCCACAGATGTATTAGAAATGATACCTTGGGATGGATGTAAAGCTAAGCAAATAGCTTCTGCCCCAAGAACAGAGGACTGTGTTGGTTGTAAGAGGTGTGAGTCCGCTTGTCCGACGGATTTCTTAAGTGTTCGGGTTTATTTAGGGCCTGAAACAACTCGAAGTATGGGTCTAGCTTATTGATACGTTTCAAAAAACACCACACGAATACGTTTTTTTACTGGCAAAAACCCGTGCTCAAAAAAATATTTTGTATTTTTTTTTTGAGCACGGGCTTTTCTGGCCCAAGTGTATCTTATTTTTATGACGAATTATTTTCCTTGGTTAACAATAGTTGTAGTTTTCCCAATAGCCGCAGGTTCCTTAATTTTCTTATTCCCTCATAGGGGAAATAAGGTAATTAGGTGGTATAGCATTTGTATATGCTTAATCGATCTCCTTCTAACAACCTATGCATTTTGTTATCATTTCCAATTGGATGATCCACTAATTCAACTGACGGAGAATTATAAATGGATCAATTTTTTTGATTTTTACTGGAGATTGGGAATAGATGGACTCTCTATAGGACCTATTTTACTGACGGGATTTATAACTACTTTAGCCACTTTAGCGGCTCAGCCGGTTACTCGAGAATACCAATTATTCTATTTCCTGATGTTAGCAATGTATAGCGGTCAAATCGGACCATTTTCTTCTCGAGACATTTTACTTTTTTTCATCATGTGGGAATTGGAATTAATTCCCGTTTATCTACTTTTAGCCATGTGGGGGGGAAAGAAACGTTTGTATTCAGCTACAAAGTTTATTTTGTACACTGCAGGAGGTTCTGTTTTTTTATTAATGGGAATTCTGGGTATCGGTTTATATGGTTCTAATGAACCAACATTAAATTTTGAAACATTAACTAATCAATCGTATCCTGTGGCGCTAGAAATAATATTATATACGGCATTTCTTATTGCTTTTGCTGTCAAATCGCCGATTATACCCTTACATACATGGTTACCAGATACCCACGGAGAGGCACATTACAGCACTTGTATGCTTTTAGCCGGAATCTTATTAAAAATGGGAGCATATGGGTTGGTTCGAATTAATATGGAATTATTTTCCCACGCTCATTCAATATTTTGCCCCTGGTTAATGATATTAGGTTCTATTCAAATAATCTATGCCGCTTCAACATCTTTTGGTCAACGTAATTTAAAAAAAAGAATAGCTTATTCTTCGGTATCTCATATGGGTTTCATAATTCTAGGAATTGGTTCTATAAGTGATACTGGGCTCAACGGGGCCATTTTACAAATAATATCTCATGGATTTATTGGGGCTGCCCTTTTTTTCTTGGCAGGAACTAGTTATGATAGACTACGTCTTCTTTATCTTGACGAAATGGGCGGAATGGCTATCCCAATGCCAAAAATATTCACGATTTTCACTATCTTATCGATGGCTTCTCTTGCATTGCCGGGCATGAGCGGTTTTGTTGCCGAATTGATAGTTTTTTTTGGAATAATTACTAGTCAAAAATATCTTTTCATGATGAAAATACTAATTACTTTTGTAACCGCAATTGGAATGATATTAACTCCTATTTATTTATTATCTATCTTACGGCAGATGTTCTATGGATACAAGTTTTTTAATACACCAAACTCTTATTTTTTTGATTCTGGGCCGAGAGAATTATTTATTTCGATTTCTATCCTTATACCCGTAATAGGTATTGGTATTTATCCGGATTTCATTTTTTCATTCTCGGTTGACAAGGTTGAAGCTATTCTAGCTAATTTTTGATAGAGCATTTTCATGAATAAATGAATCAAAAAGAGAAAAAAACCTTATGAAAAAGAATATTTTTCTGTTAGATTCACTTAAAAAAAAAAATTGAAATTATAATCCAATATGTTTGTTGTTTGTGAGAACCCCTTGAATCATTACATTACTTGATTGAAAGGGTTCTCCACGATTTATGGAAAGTAAATATTTATATGCTTTCCATATTTTTATTTCTCAGGTTCTTTACTCATTGAAATTTAATTAGATGTAAATGAACCATAACTATGTAGTCCTATTCCTAATAGATTGATCCCCAAATAACATATCCAAATTATAAGAAATCCGATAGAGGCCACTATTGAAGAATTTACACCTTCAAATTTTTTAGTTTTTCGAGTATGTAAATAAATCGCGAATATGGTCCAAGTAATAAAAGCCCAAGTTTCCTTTGGATCCCAATTCCAATAGGACCCCCATGCCTCGTTAGCCCATACTGCCCCTGAAAGAATACCTATCGTTAAAAACAGAAAACCCAGACTAATAATACGATAACCCCAACGATCCAATTGTTGAATAAATTGAGACCTATAATAATTTCGAGAAGAATAAAAAGATGTTTTTCGTAAAACATTGTTTCTTTCATTCATATTCATGTATTTTATTTCGACAAAATCAACAGATTTATTTAAAAAATCCAAATTCTTGGTAAAAGCAAGAATTTGGATGGCTTCTTGAAACGTAATGACTAAAATAGCTACTGATAATAATGATCCACATAAAAGAGCTGCATAGCCCAATATCATCATACTTACGTGCATCATTAGCCAATGGGATTGTAGAGCGGGTACTAATATTACAGATTGATGCTTTTGGGTTAAAAGACCCGAAGTCGCAAAGCCTTGGGTAAAAATAACACTTGGTGCGATTATTGTACTTAAAAGGTTTTTCTCCTTTTTAAAACACGGAACCATATGAAAAATGGAAAAACCCCATGAAAGAAAGATTAGTGATTCATATAAATCACTAAATGGTAAATGGCCCGAAAAAAACCAACGAGTAATTAACAATCCCGTTACACAGAAAAAAGTTATTATCATGGCTTTTTTGGACAAATCATATAATCCTACAATTTCATTGACTAATAAGGTTATCAAATGAATTGAAATAACAATTGATATGACGGAAAACGATATATGAGTTAATATATGCTCTAAAGTTGAAAATATCATATCTATAATGAAAATAAATATCTATAATGAAAATAAAAAAGGTATGAATACTAGGAATAGAAATAGGGAATTGAATTCATTATAGGACTTCTTCTTTTCAAATTTTAAAAATATAGGATAGGATGCCATGCCGCTACTCGGACTCGAACCGAGATGCTCTAGCACTGCTTCCTAAGAGCAGCGTGTCTACCAATTTCACCATAGCGGCTTACTCGAAATCATAATAACCAACTCTTTAGTCAATCGTCGAGATTGAAAGAATCGCTTAAAGTGCACTATTTATTTAGTACATTTCTTTACTAAACATTTAGTATAAATTGATAATAAGAATAAGAAGTAAATTTAAAATTTGTATTTATTCGAATATCAAAAATATGAAAAAAATTAGATTCTATATATTTAGAATCAATTCTATATATAGAATCTAATTCTATATATAGAATTGATTCTAAATATATGTTCCATATTCTATACTAGTATTAGTATAAAATGAGTATTAAAGAATACTCTTTGAATCGAGCTAATTTATATTATTCCAATCCAACATTTTTATTTGTTAGAAATTTTGATTTACCTGTAAAAATGGATTGAGCTAATGAAAAGGCTTTCAATGCTGTCCAATATCCCTTTTTTTTCCAAAAATTTTTACGAATATTTTTTTTTGATATAGAAGTGCGCTTTTTTGGAACTGCCATACAATTAGGATAGTTTTTTTATTACTATAGTTCGATGTGAAAGACATTTGTTCTGTAAATGAAAACGAATTATTCTGTAATTAGCCGTATGTCTTATTTATCTTAATTCCCTCTTTCTTTTTTTCTATCTAAAGTAAAACCATTGAATATTATAAATCTTTTCCAAATATTTCATAGATAATAGATCTATATCTATGGATCTCTTTTTATTGTAATGTAAAAGAATCAATTAGTTCAAAAAGAAACTAATTTATATTGTTTTTATAATTTATATCAAAATAAACAAATGTTCTTCGTTTTGGTGTAATGATTTATCCCCACCCTCACTCTATATATCAAAATTTTGATTTTATTTATTATTATTTAATTTCATTATTATTTATTATTATTTAATTTCATTATTATTTATTAAGAGTCATTTTTCTTAATATATATATATAAATGACAAACATAGTTATTTATATTACTTATAATTAATATTACTTAAAATAATAAGATTTTTTTTATTTTTACTAGGAATTTGGTTATTGGCCGATTTTGACTTTGTACTTTCCAATATTGGAACGATTGTGCAAAGATTCAGAACAATTAAGAATATAAAATTCGATTTATTTATCCACTTTTTATTAACCGAACCCCTTTACAAAAGAGATAAAACAAATGAATAAGAAACAAAATTCATCAAGAATCAAAATATTTTTTATTCTTTATTTTTTTTTTGTATGGAATATATACATCAATATTCATGGATCATACCTTTCATCCCACTTCCAGTTCCTATTTTTATAGGGGTAGGACTTCTACTTTTTCCTACGGCAACAAAAAAGATTCGCCGTATGTGGGCTTTTCCTAGTATTTTATTGTTAACGATAGTTATGATTTTTTCGATCGATCTATCTATTCATCAAATCGAGAATAGTTCTATCTATCAATATGTATGGTCTTGGACTATAAATAATGATCTTTCTTTAGAGTTTGGCTACTTGATTGATTCACTTACTTCTATAATGTCAATATTAATCACTACTGTTGGGATTCTGGTTCTAATTTATAGTGATAGTTACATGTCTCATGATCAAGGCTATTTGAGATTTTTTACTTATCTGAGTTTTTTTAATACTTCAATGTTAGGGTTAGTTACTAGTTCAAATTTGATACAAGTTTATATTTTTTGGGAATTGGTTGGAATGTGTTCTTATCTATTAATAGGTTTTTGGTTCACACGTCCTATTGCGGCAAATGCTTGTCAAAAAGCGTTTGTAACTAATCGTGTGGGGGATTTTGGTTTATTATTAGGAATTTTAGGTTTTTATTGGATAACGGGTAGTTTGGAATTTCGGGATTTATTTCAAATATTCAACAACTTAATTTATAAGAATGAGGTGAATCTTTTTTTTGTTACTTTGTGCGCCCTCTTGTTATTTTGCGGATCAGTTGCGAAATCTGCCCAATTCCCTCTTCATGTATGGTTACCAGATGCTATGGAAGGTCCTACTCCTATTTCCGCTCTTATCCATGCTGCTACTATGGTAGCAGCAGGAATTTTTCTTGTAGCTCGACTTCTTCCTCTTTTCATAGTTATACCCCCCATAATGAGTGTAATAGCTTTGATAGGTATAATAACAGTAGTATTAGGAGCTACTTTAGCTATTGCTCAAAAAGATATTAAGAAAAATTTGGCCTATTCTACAATGTCTCAATTGGGTTATATGATGTTAGCTTTAGGTATGGGCTCTTATCGAGCCGCTTTATTTCATTTGATTACTCATGCTTATTCAAAAGCATTGTTATTTTTAGGATCTGGATCCATTATTCATTCAATGGAAGCTATTGTTGGATATTCTCCAGAGAAAAGTCAAAATATGGTTCTTATGGGCGGTTTAACAAAACATGCCCCAATTACAAAAACCGCTTTTTTAATAGGTACACTCTCTCTTTGTGGTATTCCACCTTTTGCTTGTTTTTGGTCCAAGGATGAGATTCTAAATGATAGTTGGTTGTATTCACCAATTTTCGCAATAATAGCTTGTTCCACAGCAGGATTAACTTCATTTTATATGTTTCGAATCTATTTACTTGTTTTTGAAGGATATTTAAACGTTCATTTTCAAAATTTCAATGGAAAGAAAAATAGTTCTTTCTATTCAATATCTTTATGGGGCAAAGAAGAAAAAAAAAAATTAAAAAACAAAATTCATTTATTAGCTTTATTAACAACTAATAATAATGAAAGGACTTCTTTTTTTCGGAAAAGGACATATTCACATCGAATTAATCGAAATGTCAAAAGCATAAGACGTCTTTTTCTTGATAGTACCTATTTTGGTACTAAAAACATTCCGTTTTTTTATCCTCATGAATCAGACAATACTATGCTATTTTCTATGCTTGTATTAGTACTATTTACTTTCTTCGTCGGGTCCATAGGAATTTCTTTCAGCCAAGAACCAATAGATTTGGATATTTTATCTAAATTGTTAATTCCGTCTATAGACCTTTTACATCAAAATTCAAAGAATTCTGTGGATTGGTATGAATTTTTTACAAATGCAACTTTTTCGGTGAGTATAGCTTTTTTCGGAATATTTATAGCGTCTTTTTTCTATAAACCAGTTTTTTCATCTTTACAAAATTTGAACTTATTTAATTTATTTCAAAAAAGTGTTCCTAAAAAAATGATTGCTGATAAAATAATCAATGTTATATATGATTGGTCATATAATCGTGGTTATATAGATGCTTTTTTTGAAGTATCTTTAATTGCGAGTGTAAGAAAGGTAGCTAAATTCAATTATTTTTTTGATAGACAAGTAATTGATGGAATTCCAAATGGAATTGGGATTTCCAGTTTTTTTATAGGAGAGGCTATCAAATATGTGGGGGGGGGACGAATTTCTTCGTATATTTTCTTTTTTGTATTAATCTTTTTACTAATTTGTTATTCTATATTTATATAATAAAATGAGATAATAATGTACTACTATTCAACCTAAATTGGGATTATCCGCTAAGAATTAAAGCTTCGGGTAGATCAAGAAAACAGCAGTATCAGCTGCAACAGGAGTATATTATAAATTCTTTTCTCTTTTTGTTTTAAAAGATTCTATTCTAAATTATTTTGTCTTTTTTTCTCTAGATTTAATAGATTCATGGGCGAATGACGGGAATTGAACCCGCGCATGGTGGATTCACAATCCACTGCCTTGATCCACTTGGCTACATCCGCC